CGTCGCTGGCAAACTCCAGGTAGTGATCGGATCCTACCTACTCCATATTTCGGTTCACCTAATTATTGGATTACTGGGGTAGTTCGTTAGCGTTAGGTTGCCGGATCCTCCTCAGGTAGCCTCGTCGAAACGAAATAAAGAACGAGAGTGAGATATCGAAACTGTCTTCATTCAAAATGAATTCCTTATCAAAAAATGATTAATGATGCGGATAAGCTGATACCGACTCGTCAATCTCCTCCATACTCAATCCACATCATATTACTTGCACGGAAACGAGGAACTCGTTAAACTTGCACGAAAACAAAGAACTTGTTAACAAATCTACCCATCGATTTGATAGATTTTTCATCTTTCTATCTGGGTTGCTTATTAATAATAACGGGATCCGGGAAATGAGTGGGGCGCAAAGCCGAAGCCTTAGAAATGAATTGAAAGGGATTTAATTATTTTTTTTTTTCTTTTTTATTTTGTATTTGTAGTTGAAAACAATTGGGAGGAATTTTGGACTTTTTTTATCAGGAGTAATTGAATGACGAGGAGCCGTATGAGGTGAGAATCTCACGTACGGTTCTGTATAGTGACATTGGAGCTGTCGACTATTCCACGACTACACCAAAAAAACCCAACTCTGCCCTACGTAAAGTCGCGAGAGTTCGATTAACCTCCAAGTTTGAGGTAACGGCTTACATACCAGGTATTGGCCATAATTTGCAGGAACATTCGGTGGTCCCCGTGAGAGGCGGAAGGGTCAAAGACCTACCCGGTGTTAGGTATCACATTGTTAGAGGAACCCTAGATGCTGTAGGGGTGAAGGATCGCAAAAAAGGGCGTTCTAGTGCGTTGCAGAACATTGTCACAACTTGTATCACTGCAATGATTCCGTATCAGTTGTTCTGATATGTTAAATGTGTAGCCGACCCAGCATTGCCAGGGGACTGAAGCCTGCTACTACAGAGATTGATGGAGATTAATTATTATCTATCTATTTGTATGAAACAACTTGGTGTCTAAGGTGTTCTATTCCAGCAAGTTGAGTTTTACCTGGACTCCCACCTGGAAAATCTCAGGACGTCTTTTCCTCTTGGAACAGGTTTAGATTACGACTACTTGCGGAGATTCGGTGAAGGCTTTATACACATCTACTGATTGGATTGATAAACCTACGGACATTCCTAGTAAGATAACTGAATTGCAAGATTTTCTTCTTTTATATCTAAACTTCGACTTCTTTTATCCGTGGAATAGGAGAAAACGGATACTCAATGTGCGATGAGTAAATATGATTTGCATTTTAAAAAATAAATGGTTCAAAATCATTTGAATAGTTTCTATTCAATCATGTGGAAAGCTGTATTCGATGAAAGTCGCACGTGCAGTTTGGAGGGAGATCCTCGACTAACCGGTGGATCCACCCTACAATATGGAGTGAAGAAGCCAAAATAGTAGCTTAAGATACCATTGAAATAAAAGAATTGATTGAAATCTGACATATTTATATTTGTAAACTCGTGTTACATCGGAGCAGTGTAGTGAACAGAAAGAAAAATATCGAATCAGATCCAATTTATCGTAACCGATTAGTAAATATGCTAGTTGATCGTATCCCGAAAAATGGCAAGAAATCACTGGCTTATCAGATTTTTTATCAGGCTATGAAGCGGATTAGGTAAAAGACAAATAGGAACCCACTGTCTGTTCTGCGACAGGCGGTGCGCGGGGTAACTCCCGATGTAGTGACAGAAACCAAACGTGTAGGTGGATCAACTTATCGAGTTCCCGTTGAAGTAGTACCGGCAGAGGGAAAAGCTTCGGCTATCCGGTGGTCATTAATCGCGTGTCGAAAACGCTCAGGTCGAAGTATGGCTTTAAGATCGAGTGATGAATCAATGGATGCCGCCAGGAATTCCGGTAGTGCCATACGGAAGAAAGAGGAGACTCACAAAGTTGCGGAAGCTAACAAAGCTTTTGCTCATTTCCGTTAGTTTCGGATTCGTTCCAATCCACAATCTTTCCGTTGTGGATTGGAACCGGGGCACAAACTAACAAACTATTGGGGAATCGAAAAACACTGTGAAGAAATGGTTGAGTGAGGAGTGAACGGCGAATAACGGGTGTCTAAGCCACCAGTGGGGGTTGGCAACTACTTCTTTTTAGGTTGTTAATTATTAGACTCCTCCCAACCTAATAGGATAGCGGGGGGGGGGGGGCCAATGCAGAGTTGCGGAGTGCCTCGCAAAAAGGCTTGACTTGACGCATGACCAGTTTTTCGGAGACTGAAATTGATTGAGGCGCGCACCGCATACTGCATAGAGTAGAAATTTAATTTTTTTTTTTGAAAACGGAAAGCCTTGTTGTAAAACAATGGGTAAAAATTGTTTGAGATATCGAGAAGAAGCCCCCATACCCGAGAATTCTGGGGACTCAATTAATTTCGGTTGACACAGATAGGTTTTTGTGATATATTACAAATTAACAAGCTTACTAGCCTGGGGAATCACTAATTATTTCTTGAAAACCAAAAAAAACCATGACCGCAACTTTAGAACGACGCGAAAGCGCAAGCTTATGGGGTCGCTTCTGCGACTGGATCACCAGCACCGAAAACCGTCTTTACATCGGATGGTTCGGTGTCTTAATGATTCCTACCTTACTAACCGCAACCTCTGTATTCATCATTGCTTTCGTCGCAGCTCCTCCTGTAGATATTGATGGTATTCGCGAACCCGTTTCTGGTTCTTTGTTATACGGTAACAACATTATCTCTGGTGCTATCATCCCTACTTCTGCAGCTATTGGGTTACATTTCTACCCAATCTGGGAAGCAGCTTCCGTCGATGAATGGCTTTACAATGGTGGTCCTTACGAACTTATCGTTCTTCACTTCCTACTTGGTGTAGCTTGCTACATGGGTCGCGAATGGGAACTAAGCTTCCGTCTAGGTATGCGTCCTTGGATCGCTGTTGCATACTCGGCTCCCGTCGCAGCTGCTGCCGCCGTCTTCCTGATCTACCCAATTGGTCAAGGAAGTTTCTCTGACGGTATGCCTCTAGGCATTTCTGGTACTTTCAACTTCATGATCGTCTTCCAGGCTGAGCACAATATCCTTATGCATCCCTTCCACATGTTGGGTGTAGCTGGCGTATTTGGCGGCTCTCTATTCAGTGCTATGCATGGTTCTTTGGTAACTTCTAGTTTGATCAGAGAAACAACTGAGAATGAGTCTGCTAATGCGGGTTATAAGTTCGGTCAAGAAGAAGAAACCTACAACATCGTAGCTGCTCACGGCTATTTCGGTCGTTTGATCTTCCAATATGCTAGCTTCAACAATTCTCGTTCTCTACACTTCTTTTTAGCTGCTTGGCCTGTAGTAGGTATCTGGTTCACCGCTTTAGGCATTAGCACTATGGCATTCAACTTGAATGGTTTTAACTTCAACCAATCCGTGGTTGACAGCCAGGGTCGTGTTATAAACACCTGGGCTGATATAATAAACCGTGCTAACCTAGGTATGGAAGTCATGCATGAACGTAACGCTCATAACTTCCCTCTAGACTTGGCTTCTGTTGAAGCTCCTTCTATAAACGGATAATATCCGTCTGGTTATGCGGCACAACTGGATACCAAATCTCCTAACTTCAGAGGGGGAGGTTTGGTGTCCGATGAGGTGAAGGTTCGTGCAGTAGAACGAACGGAAAGGATGATAAAAGCTTGTCACAATTTCACGATTATAAGTTTCCAATCTTGAATTCTGAAAACTATTTGGAATATCCTTCTACGATTTAATAGATTACGAAGTTTCCTACTCCGATTTGCAGAATGTTTGTAACCTCCCACCCCAATCTTTTGGATAAAAGAAATTGAGAGTGCATTCCTCATTTCAAAGATTTTCTATTGTCTTGTTATATACATACAGTTAATATGTATGTGTATCAACCGAAGAACCTATCTAGCTTGCTTAACGGATAGATCTCGTTCACGTCCGGCGGGGGGGAGGGGGCCAACTAAATCAACGGAGGGGGCGGACGTAGCCAAGTGGATCAAGGCAATGGATTGTGGATCCATCACGCGCGGGTTCAATCCCCGTCGTTCGCCCATCCAATTGAATTGGGTAATTCGATCCTATCGCTCTGCTTGGAACGGAGAAGATTTGTTAAGGTGGGTGGAATTTGTGTGGGTCTCTTCGATAATAACAATTTAGAATTCCCGATCTAATTCCAGTTTTGGATACGACTATTCACAGAAATCACTAGACTCGCTTGAAATATTTATTCCATCCTATCTTGAAATTTTCAAAAGTATTGGTATAATAAATGTGGGAAATAGATAGTATCTACCGCATAGAATTAATATGGAAAAAGAAAATAAGGTGGAGAAGGTGGCAAAAGAAAGAGTAGGAAGTCCAGATTTTTCATCTAGAATTTCAGAGTTAGTAGAAGTCAGTCTATTAGACCACTTCTTCGAATCATTGAAAAACCAACATCTCAAAGAATTTTTAATTAGTCCATCTCCCAATTATGAACCTTTTATCAGATTATCTGACTTGCGATTTCTGAGTTCACTATTTTTACGCAATCTGCGTGATTCACTAAAAAGAGATAGTGGCATCACCCTGGAGATGCTGATGCTGCTAACAATACCAATTTCTATGCATTGCTTGAGTGCCAAAAGGTCGATCGAAAGAAGTTTTGTATTAGCGGGAGTCATTAATGGGGGTGACGGAGTAAGGAAAAAACAAGCAGAAAATTGTGGTGACTTCTCCTGCGACTGCTTTCCCCGATTCGAGAGATCTTTATCTGTTGAAAAGAATGGAAAGAGGGGAATACCTGTTTCCCACTACTTAGGTTTGAACGAAGATATTTCTGCAGGTTCAGCAAAAAGAGAGAAGCAAGTTCGTTATGATGCGATGATTCCCCCGGTTTCCGGTAGGTGGAAGACATGCATAGTGAGGGATTCACTCCTTGGCAGAGATATGTCCAAGGATGAGACTGAGAGGATTCAAGTATTTTCTAGGGTTTGTAGGGATAGGTGTTTACGAAATTCAAGTAGGTTTTTCAAATTCTATAACTATCTGGTAGTTTCTAAAAACAACCAAAGTGATTTCGATTCGTTATTCTTTTGGGAAAATCATAACAAGCGAGATCTGGGTCGGTTACAAGCAACACAATTGAGAAACGACTCATTAAGTCCCGTAGTATTAAACTCCTATGACAAGGCGTTACTTGAATCCAGAGATTCAGCAGATCACCGGGGGGGTGGATCGGGATTTTATTTCGAGCGAGAAGCCTTTTCCAACTTGTCTTCATTTACGTCTTGTGAAAGAACGATGTCGTTTCGTGGCTGTATATCCGGATTGGATTGTGACAAAAATGGGAAAGAATTTCCCATTCTACACACTTATTCACAAATGAAAAATGGATTAATAAATCGACTCACCGAATTTCTATCGATAATTGAGAAATCAAATCTGATTTTTAGTAGGGCAATAGTTATTGACGTCAGTAATAGCGTCAAATCTGGGAAAGGATTTCCATTGAAAACGAAGGGTGACATGCCGCTTACTCAAATATCTGGCGAAAAACTTGGGCTAGCGGGTAGCAGACACCTCAACCTCAATGAGATTCTTCCAAACTATTTTCAAACACATTTGGGTACACCTAGAAAAATAAGTAATCGAAGTGAAAATACTACTTCTTTAAACTAATTGAAAGAAGAGGGTAACATACATTCAATACATTCAATATATTCTTTAGTTAGATTGTATGGACGAAATAGAATCATACCTCTCTACTCAACATACATATTTCTTTTCTATGACTATTTCTGCGCATTATCTACTGAATATTTCTTCCAAATCAAATATCGGTTGGATGGCTGGACGGGGAGCGGGGAGTACACCGGTGTAACAAGAATTGCAACTGAATAAATAGTATTGAAATGGAAAGATAACGTAGAGCGCCTATTGAACGAATATATTACTTTCCAAATTGATGAGTATATAAATGTTCAGTCAAACGTGCATAGATGGCTCGATACAACCGGGGATTCGTCTCTTTTCCCTGTCGGGGAAGTCTTTGACTCGGGGGAATCAATTTGCCGTGTATCAATAATAAGAAACGAATTACTGAGTAATATTGGTGTCAGTCTCGGTAGTAACAATCAACAGAACGAAAAATATTTTCATCGATTTCTCAATGTTTTTTTTCTTCATAAAATGATTGTTGCCGAGGTTACTCGCCAGAAAGCTTTGATACATACCATTGATTATTGCATCGAAAAATTGAACGATATAGATCTTGAGAAATTGAACAAGATAGATCTCATGAAGCTTGATCTTTTATCAAGTTTATTCGATGGTTACATTGACGAACAGATACTTTTCCTCAAAACAATTCTTGAGAGAAAAAAGAGTTTATTCATTGAATCCAAACTGTTAGTGAGTAGGAAATCGGTAGGCTCTTCGACCGAGTTGGAACCCGCGGTGAATCCTACTTCTCTCGGGTTGCCCCGCATCGAATCCATCCGAGCAGGATTTTCGAGCGATGCTCTTTCCATTACGGGGAGGCAATTTCGGAACCTGTTTCTGCATGATTTAAACCGCGGGAGAGGTTCGACTAGAGATATTTGTGGGAATATTTCGAGATACATTTCCGATCAGGTTAATAAACTAAACTTTCTCTTTCTAGACGACTCACCTATACGGAACTGTGCCGGAAGCAACTTTATTTCGAGAATCAAAAGGGATTTTTTTATTGGGAAATGCAACAGTAGTTATCTCAACGTCTTAGAAAACTTCTATGCGGGCTCCGAAGATGAAACCATCTCGTCTAATATCATCTCATCTATTCATCCCCAACTGTCGGATTCCTTGTCATCCAATTTATCGAAACAAACAGCAGGGGAGGTTGCTGGCCACGTACTCACACCAATTCAATTTATTTTGTCTAATCTGCATGAATCCACAGCATTAGTAACTCATTCAGATGGACTTTCCAATTATATTTCGGATCTGAAGAGGTTACTGGCGAGTTTGAACTCATCTCCTCGTGAAACGATAGAGTCATTTCTATATTCGTGCAGTAGCGGTGGAGTTTATTCGGGGAACATGTCGATAAACTCCGATTCATCGTCGGATCGGCGACCCCAATCTCGTCCCAAGAATCTGGTATTGGATCGAGTCTATCAAAAGAATTTGTCTATTAGGTATTTCCGGGAACCAGAAGAGATGGAAACATCCTATTGGTCGCTAAGACTCCCATTATGCAGCGATGTAACATCGAGATCTCTAGCAGAATCGATTGGAAAGGAGGTTGCGCACGAAGATACGGACTTCGCGGATCAATCTATCCGGAAAGAGGCTGTTTGTCCATCCCACTTTATCAATTTCAATGAATTATTAAAAGATTTGAACAGATATAAGGTCTCTTGGATCTTTTGGAAAGACAATGTCGGTGAAAAATGGAGCTTATTTAGAGATTACATACCTTGGTTTTTTACCCCCACCTGGTGGAGATACTTCTACGATCTGATTAGAGAAACATATCCAGAAGTAGTACTTAAAATAAGTTATGACTCAAATCATAACTTTCCTAGAATTTATAAAGGAATTGCTGAGGATGTAGTAGATGGCGCAAAAGCCTATTTATTCCAAAGACTGCAAAGCCTAGGATTGAGATTCGACAACGATTCTGTCAATGCTATAGTATCCGAGATAGGTCTTCTTACTTTCGAAGAAATTCCTGATGAAGCGGAGGTTTTACATTCGGGAGGATGGTCAGTATCTCAATTTTCTAATAGGTCTATCTTCTATTACTTCATTCCTTCAGTATTAATTGTTCTTGCATTATTCAAACACCCTTTGTCTGCCGTTTCGGGTTTCAATTCCTTTCATTCATGGAAACGTTTCAATACTATTGAATATCTAACAGACCCAACGCGTGGATCCTATTTGAAAGAGGTAATGTATTCCCCTTCGACAAGCTAAATGTCAACGAGAGATCTACTAATCTATTCTTTGAATAGATTCTTGAATTATATAAATAATATAATATTTTTCTTCTTTGTGAAAAATGAACTCGATTCATGGATGTTTCATAAAGAAAGCTCCGATATCCTAGATAGTAACAAAGAACTACTGACTCAACATTTAGTGACGAATAAAATTCTTTATAGGTATGTGTCGAAATTGAATTCCAACTATGATTTATTGAGCAACGATATTTCTCATGAACCTTATCCACAAGAAAGATCTAATGTTTTGGCGTACTTACTTCAATTCTGGCAAAATGATCTATTGAGTCACAAGATCCGTAAGTTGGATCCTGCAGAGAAGTGGGCTTTCTCCGCCCTCGAGAGAAATATTCTATTTTCAGTAACAACGAGACGAAGAGGCAGTCTACTAAATATGCCATGTCATGACATACCTATCTCACTCCAATCGGGATTATTACCATCTAAAGGAATTTTGCTAGTAGGACCCATAGAAACTGGCCGATCTTCCATTATTAGAGATGTAGCATTCGATTCCTACTTTCCAGTGGTGAAACTACCACTGAAGAAGCTGATATACAACCGATCCTTTTTTAATAATGTACGCGGAAATTTCATCTCGAAAGAAAGCGTACACCGATTAAATTTCGTTTTTGAAATGGCGAAAGAGATGTCTCCTTGTACACTATGGATTCAAGATATTCATGAATTGAATATTTATCGTTCGTATCATAAGCTAGAAGCTGATCCCAAATTCTTACTTTGCCAAATATTGAAAAGTATTGGTGACAGGCGCAGCAATTCCAACATCCGCAGGAATGTTGTTGTCGCTACGACTCACGTACCTGCGAGGATAGATCCAGCTCCAATAGCTCCGAACCGGTTAAACTAATTAATAAATTTCCGAAAATCCAACGGGTATCAACGTCATAAGGAATTATCAATTCTATTACGTATCAAAGGTTGCGAAATGGAGGCTAATCCGCCTCTTCCTCTTATTGAAGGTACTGGGTCTGGAACTACGGGTTATAGTAAACGAGATTTATTCCTTCTCGCTAATGAGGCGTTGTTAATAGGTACTTCCAGAAGAAGTAATATTATATGTAGCGACGCAATTGAATTAGCTTTGCATAGACAACATTCGACTGCTAGTGATATGGGCAATGGGATAGAATCCGGTTCTGAATGGGAAATCTTTTCTTACGAGATAGCGGAAGCTACTTCAAAGAATAGTTTGATAGATACTTATCTCACAAATACATATATTGGTCGCAACGCGCTGAAAATGCGATTTTATTATCTGTCTAACTGGTATGTGGAACCTTCAACAACTAAATCAACATCTAGTGAATTCACTCTATTTTCGCATATCCTAGGGATACTAGCTGGATTAGTAGCTCGCGATTCGCTCCAAATGGATATGAGAGAGAAAGAAAATTTCATTGTTATCGACAAACTCGTAGAGAATGACTTGAACCTAGCTTGTGGTGTACTAGAAAACCTCTCGACTAATTTCTCACGTTCAGAAATTTGTAAAGACGGAAGTCGACACAGTAATAGTCTTTCCCCTTCCGTTCCTATCGATAAACCCAAGTATTGTTCAGGTGTAACCTCTACAAGCCGTTCTTCTAAATTTATGAGAAAGGGGGGATTTAGCAGTCTAACCGATTTCGAACTGCAACAGTCACCCGAACTAATAAACTCAAGTCCGACGGAAGTGTCGCGTGAGATCACTTGGTCCCATAAGGCTTGGCGTCTCCGTTTCCTGCGAAGCGGGACTTATGAATTGATGAGGGTATTATCTGAACCCAATCATTTGTATAATTTAATTCTCCTCTACCAAAATCAGAATTATATACCCCAACAAGATTTCGAATTCAATAGGATTAAGGGTGACAAAAGTAAATGGTGTGAGAAAAGCGGATATCTATTCAGTTTTGAAAAATCTGCGACTAATGTGACAGATGAATCTATTAAAAGATTGGAAAACCGGTTGGATAATATGTTGCTACGCGAGCAATTTCTCGAATTGGGAATATCCGGTGACTCATCTAATGAATATGAGACACACTGTAATCGATTCGATGAAACGACTCGACTCTCCGGGGGGCGCTTCATCTGGGACCCCATGCTTTTGTTCCAGCCAGATCCTAACATTCCTTCCTCGCGTCGCAGCTTGTTGCCGACGAAAGAACTGGCGCGGAGGCTTTACACCATTTACGGTATGAGAAGGCAGCACCTTAATAAAATGTCAAATAAAAAAATTAGAAATTTCTTTCTATATCGTGAAGATAATCCGAAATTGAAACCTGACTCACCTATTAAGCGGTGGAATAACCTCCCTTTGGATGAAGAGGAGCGAGATTCCGAATACGTCAAAGAAACTTCCTCTATGGATATACATCTGCAATATCCGCAGACATTTAGTCCCGCTCGCTTTGATTCCTACGTGGTAGCAGAAGATTTCCCAGAGCGATTTCTTCGGTTTAGGCTTCTGGTTCATAGAAACAAATGGATGAGGCGAAACCGTTGCCCATTTCGGGATTTTCTTATCTATAACATGTTGCTTGAAATTTATTAATATCTATTCAATCCGTTCTGGTTTGGTGGGGCGTCACTGGATCGAACGGCGAAACAATTTTTCCACGAAAGTTCATAGAACAAATCTTAGATACCCCTCATTCTGTCTAGATCTCTAGCAATAGAATTAGAAGCCAAATCAGTAAAAGGAAGATCTATATTTTTCTTTTACTGATACAAATAATTTTATTGTAGCATCTTAAATAGTTAAGGAACTGAAGACCATTTCCTATATGAGTCTTTTATGAGTCTTTCTGCTTAGAAAGAAGATTGAGAAGGAGCAATAGCTTATTCCGTAGGGATTTTGCAAAACAGCTTTTCAACATCACGCTTGGAATAGATCCCTTACTTTAGAAAATTGTGGATTTACTCCCCTCCCCAGATAACCGATAACCGATTGACTCGCTCATTCCAATCGCTCAATACACCGGAATTGAAGTGGGGGCCCCCAAAAAAAAACGACCTCCGAATAGGCAGGGTCCTTGGGGTGGGGGTATTCAAGGGGGGGGGGTGAGAACGCACAAATCTTTTTCTCCTCAATTGTTAGAGCTGGAAATAAGCACGGTAGTGAATCACTCACTGGTTGGTGGGTCATGGTCCGACGCAATTTGATTTGGCGTATGCGGGAAACACAACTATCCAATTACTAGGAATTGTTGACGTAGATTCGAACGAATCTCCCCGGGTAGGATTCGAACCTACGACCAATCGGTTAACAGCCGACCGCTCTACCGCTGAGCTACCGGGGAAAGTGGTAGGGGATTCAGTCTCATACACACTCAAAGATCTTTGTTCCTTGAACCGCTTCTGAATCTGTAAGACGTTAAGCTTTCTCCGACATTCCGTGAAGTAAACTTCGCGTACAACCTAACTCCCATTATAGGAGGAGGCGGCGGCGATAGCAATCCCATTTGAATGGAAGGGTCCCCGAATCATGGGAGAGGGGGGGGGTCAATCGATCGAGGTCGGGGTCAACCCCACAAGCCCCCCACGATCTTCATCGATCAATCACCAATTAGTACTTCCTATTTCCCCCCCTCCAAGAAGCATAGTAGAATAGCCGCAGGATTACCCCACCTCGTAAAAAGAAGTAATATCTTTGAGGAATAAAAGGAGCAAAAGGGAGAGAGATAGAGATGGGGAAGATGAACAATAGTCGGGAGAAATGAACACGAATTGGAGCTTCGTGAAACGAAAGTAGCAGTTTACGGCAAGGGCGGAATTGGGAAAGAAGACACCGATAAAATAATAGACACCGATAAAATAATTCCAATTACGAATCCGAGTAGATAGTGAGATATTCTGCCACTTTTCCCGCGTCGCAAACTCTCCCCACCAAAAAGATTTGATGCACCAGTTCCGTTGATAAACCCATCGATTATCCATTGATCAAAATGCAAAACTAGCTCGCTTATTGAGATCAAACCTCGCGTGAAGTAAATGTTATAGTAATAATCAATATAACCTCGATTTATGGACCAGTCTCTGGTAGAAAATAAAAAAGTATTTAATAAATTTTTATTTTTCAACTTTGATTCTTCAAAAACTTTCATATTAACAAGTTTATTAGTTTGTCCATAAACTTTGAAAGAAATTAACAACCCAGTAGGAGATAAACTAAGCGAAGGGGTTGAGCTCATCAATATCTCTGTCAAATTTTCGAAATTTTTATTAGCTTCGGCAAAAGAAGGAAGAGAAATTAGCCAATCAAACAAAAGGTCCAGACCAGTTACCTTCTGAGTTGGGTCAACTCCCGCCAATCCAGCAAATATGGTGGGTATCGACAAAATAATCAGAGGCAATGCCATACAAAAATTTGATTCTTGGGGATATAGCAAGTTTGGCTCAGAATTAATTTGAATTGCTTTTTCACAAATTGGCTTCCCCCCGGGAGGGCGCGCGGGGTTTCTCGTTTCCGCAACCCTGTTTCGTTCCATATCTTTTATAGGTGCGACACTACTACTGGTTCGTGTAGCAAGCGATTCCGGTTGAGCTCCACCCCATGGAGTAATAATATTTTCGGATGGAAAGAGGTTGTCGAAACCAATGTAATTCATTTGATTGGCGCGAAAATTTCCCTCGAAAGTGAGAAGGTAGATGCGAGACGTGTAAAACGCGGTAAGCCCTGCCGTAGTAGAAGCTGTCAATCCGAGATAAGGCGAGTGCAGCCAACTTTCTGTAATAATTTGATCTTTGGACCAAAAACAAGATAGTGGGGGTATGCCGCACAGGGAGGGAGTCCCCAAAAGAGAGGTAGTTCCAGTAATTGGCATGCGTTTTCGTAAGCCACCCATGAAAAACATGTTTTGACTTCTAGTGGGAGAGTATCCGACCACTTTTTCCATGGAATGGATAACTGAACCAGAGCCCAAAAATGGCAAAGCTTTTGAATAAGCATGTGTAATGAGATGAAACAAAGCAGATTGGGAAGCACCGATACCCGAAGCTGGTACCATATATCCTAACTGAGACATGGTGGAGTAGGCCAAACCTCTTTTTAGATCTTTCTGAGCAACAGCCAACATGGCACCTGACAAGGTTGTTACTCCGCCCACCCAGGAAATAGTATACATGGTTGGAGGCAATATAGAAATGAGGTTGAAAATTCGAGCTATGAAGAAAATTCCGGCGGCCACCATGGTAGCTGCGTGAATGAGAGCCGATATGGGCGTAGGTCCCTCCATAGCGTCTGGCAACCATACGTGAAGTGGAAATTGGGCGGACTTGGCAACCGGACCTAAAAAAAGTAAGAGGGCTACTGTATTAGCAAAGATCGGATTGATAAAACCGTTGCTATTCAATTCAATAAATCAATCACACAATTCAAAGATCTCAAAGCTACCAGTTATCCAGTAGACGCCTGATACACCCAGCAGCAACCCGAAATCTCCTATGCGATTGGTCACAAAAGCTTTTTGGCAAGCATTTGCGGCGCTCGATCTCGCAAACCAGAAACCTATTAACAAGTAGGAACACATTCCAACTAATTCCCAAAATACGTAAATCTGTATCAGGTTGGGACTAAAAACTAACCCCAGCATTGACGCGGCAAACAAACTTAGGTAGGCATAAAATCTTGCGTATCCCTAGTCATGACACATGTAACTATCGCTGTAAACCATCACTGAAACACCCACGGTAGTAACTAAAATCGACGTAGTAAGAGTAAGCGGATCAATCAGAAAACCTATTTTCAAACAAACATCGCCTCTTGGAATCCGAGCCCACAAATATTGCTGGATGGAGTGAGTTGCAGCTTGTTGCCGAAAAAGGACAAGGGAAACAAGCATAGCGGTGATTAACGAGAAGGTATTCGACGCGGCGCACAGGCGACGTAAGCTTCTTGTAGCTTTTGGAAGAAAAAACGATAGGGATCCAGTCGAACAAGAAGCTACCAACGGACACAGGGGGATGAAACAAGCACATTTATTTGAGAGTTCCACGGGCGTATCAAATCCAAATTAAATTTGTTGTTTTCAACTTCTTCTGGTTTGGGAGTCAAAAATGAAAATCTGGGAACGGTATGAAATAGAATATATGCAAATGATATAATTAGTGTTTAATTAGATAAAAAACATCATCTGTACACTTTTTCAGTTTCAAGTTACAACAACGTGTAAAAAACTTGACAACATTTAGAGACGCCCGAGATACTTATTCAAGTCAGACAATTTGATTCTGAATGGGTTTGCAAATCACCCCCTCATTGTTTTTTAGTACTAAAAAAAAAGTGGAGAGATAAAAAGAGAAAATTAGGATGAATAAATATGCAATAATTGACATCGGTGGTAAGCAACTCCGAGTAGAACAGGGAAGATTTCACGATGCCCGGCACTTCGCCCCAGTTCGACACGTGTTGACGTCAAATACAAAAATATCGGTAAATCGGGTCTTACTTATTCGTAACGGATCGAGCATCAATTTTGGCTATCCATGGTTGGATGATGCAGCTGTCAGAGGCAGAATCTTACACGGTTGCTTCAAGAAAAAACTGGTAATACAAAAGATTCATTCTAAGAATAAAACATGACGAACTCTCGGATATAGAGAAAATGTGACCCGATTCGTTGTTGATTCCATCCATTTCGGTGATAAAGACCTAAACAAATCTTAACTAGTTTTTCACATTGAGTCAACAAATACTTAGAAAATTAATGCAACGGCGTAGAACTTTATCGGTTTTTCATTTACCCCTGCCCGCGCCCATTTTATTTAGTTATTTCTATTACATCCATTCTATTGGCACGTATCAACATAGTTCCAAGTTAGTTGCACAAAAATACTAGATATATGGCAGTTCCTAAGAAACGAACTTCTGGATCGAGGAAGAAAATTCGCAATCACGCATGGAAAATTAGACCTGTAGGAGTGGCATCAAGGGCTTTCTCCTTGGCCCAATCCGTCTTAACCGGTCGTTCGAGAAGTTTTTACTATGTAACAGAAAAAGTAGCGGAAAAGAAATATCCCTAGGGAAACTAGGAGTACCCCTTCTATTTTATTTGGAAATTATTATTTCATCTAGGAAAACGTATTATACATAGGTAGATATATAAAGTAAATGATTGGATTTTGAGACGAGAATAAAAAGTATGATACCTCAGCACTAGTATCTTCAGGTTAACAAAAAATCTGACTTTATAACATAGGATACTTCACTAAAAATTTGAAGTATTTCGTTTGACTTTATTGACACTCGCCACTCACCAATAATGAGTTATTCAGTTACGCCTATCACGTAAGTTATTAATGAATATCGAACTCACTAGGCAACGAGTTAAAGCGTGAAATAGATTTGCTTCTGTAGGAGTTAATGGCTAACTATAACTAGTTGACAGCTGCTATCTCATGCCGATAGATGGGAACATATAAAAATTGAGACGAAAAGGACTAGATTTTTTTTTTCCGAAGTATGGACAGGGACGAAACAAATGACTCCGAAAGACGAAATAAGTCAAAAATACCTATTTTTTGCTTTTTCTGTCTTTCGGTATCTCTCCCACAGATTTCGGGATAGCAAAAGGTTTTGCGCCTATGTCCAGACGCATTTCAGTTTGTCAATTGCTTGCCTAGAGAAGTACCAAACCTACATAATTACTTCCTAATAAACCCAGTGACTCTATCTCCATTCGGAATAGCAGGATTCGAACCTGTGACCTCCATCACCCCAAGATGGCGCGCTACCAAACTGCGCCATATTCCGTTATATATGTATGTATGGCATTATAAGCTGGTACCGACACCATTTTAGTTTCAAAAATCATTACTTGATTTGATGTTACTTCTGTTGCAATAATTTACTTCAAGAGAACCTCTATCTCTCTCGCTGCTCTGGCAATAATTTGCCAGTATACCCCTACGTCTTCTGCAACTAGACGTTGACGTGCTACCCAAAACCGATATATAATAATTGTATACATATACATACATATATCTCCTCTATATTTTCACTTCGTAGGAAGCCGCTATGGTGAAACAGGTAGACACGCTGCTCTTAGGAAGCAGTGCCAGAGCATCTCGGTTCGAATCCGAGTAGCGGCATTTGAGAATTAATTTCCCAACTTTCATATCCATATTTTGGGTGGATGAGTGAAATAGAAAATATATCTCCACAGATAAGTAGATAGATATTTTTTATTTCACTTATAATATAGATAAGTATTTTCCACGGTTCAGAATACTTTTCAAATCACTGGAAGTTAGTAACTAATTTCTATTTGAATCGTAGAGGCGGTAATTTTATCCCTCTTCGCGTTTGTGCAAAAAAAAAGGAAAGATATTATTTTGGTAATAATCGATTTGAAGCTGATCAAATCAAGTTCGAATAATTTACTGGTCTTCCTTCATTACGACGTATACCTATATGGAACGCGCTTTTATCCACATCTCGTTCTTCACGCTTTTTTTCGCTACGCTGCTGAATCCGACCAATTTATCTTATAAATTTGACAAGTCAAATAAACTTAGCAAGAAGAGTATGACAATTGCTTTTCTACGTACGACGGAATTTTCGGTAATCCGCTGGTTCCAAACTAGGCACCTACCACCGAGCAATCTGTACGAGTCATCGATGTTTCCTTCATGGAGTTTCTCTCTATTATACGTAATTTCAGAAGTCAAAAATCAGAATGGGTTGTCGGGTGCAATTACAGCGCCGGGTGCTATGCTCACTCACGCCTTTGCAACTTTAGGTCTCCCCGAGGAGATGCAGCAATCCACGCCTTTAGTACCCGCTTCGCAGTCTCATCGGTCGATGACGCATGTAAGTACGACGCTGTTTAGTTATGCGACCCTGTTGTGCGGATCTTTGTCGGCAATATCTTCATCGAGTATTTCTTACAGTGGGGTAAGCAATTACCCCGTCTACGACTCGAGGCACAGTTACAACAAGTGTAGTACTTCACCGAACATTCGTAGCGGAACTGATGCACGGAGTTTTCTTCATCTACTGCCCCCGAATTCAAGGAAATGTAAATTAATTAATCGATTAGATAGATGGGCTTATCAAATTATAAGCTTGGGATTCTCTTTATTAACCATCGGTATACTTTCCGGAGCGGTGTGGGCTAATGAAGCTCGGGGATCTTATCGGAGCTGGGACCCCAAAGAAACTTGGGCGTTAGTAACTCGGTCGACACACGCTATTTACCTTCATACTAGAACAACTAACAAGTGGATGGGGGAGGGGCCAGCTGCGGCAGCATCGACAGGTTTTTCTTTAGTTCGGATTTGCTTCTTGGGAGTCAATTTGTTGGGAGTTGGATTACATAACTACGGATGGCTGGTATAAGAACAACAGAATTGAAAATAACTAAATCGAAGATAAAAACGTTTAGTTCACTGGGTTTTCAGTTTTACCGAGTAAACAGGAGAAAAAGTGGTGGGGAAAATAATTAAAAGAAGGGGGAACAAAAACAAATAATAGATGGGCAGTCAGTAGCTGCATCCACCTGTTTGTCCGTTTCTGTTTCCCCATCCTCGTGTATTTTTATTTGCGCCAGCGGTTCAGGCATAAGCAATTGGGAAGTGGCGGGCAATAATTATTGTTGGTACAGCTACATTTGGCGAGCTTTTCTACCAAGTAAGAGCCGAAAGTCAAATAATCAAGTAAGAGCCGAAAGCCAAATAATTACTTTTTGTATCAAATTATCTAAAATAATGTAATTCACTTCAGTTGGGTTTTTGATCTCCCCTCACCTCATATCCGAATATGAAAACAATATCGAGAGCACTTCGCTATTCCGTAGAGGTAACATTAGATTTGGATATGAACCGATACCTAGTATTGGTAGAAAGAGACAGGTCGGAATGAATACCTCCCTCGGACCAAAATCAATTAAATAAGGATTTGATTCATTGGACAGCCTGTAGCCATAAAACATTCGGCGTAACATGGATAACAAGTAGATAGGGGCTAATACTGTACCAGTTGCCTCTAGCACTGTAATTTCCGCTTTAAATAAAAATGAGTATTGCTCGCTGGTAACAACCCCCGGAAATACCAATAATTCCGATACAAAACCGCTCATTCCTGGTAATGCAAGAGATGCCAACGAAAATGCACTAAACAAGGTAAATGCTTTAGGCATCGGAGTTGCGACTCCCCCCAATTCATCAAGAGAGAGAGTATGTGTCCTGTCGTAGCAAGTACCTGCAAGGAAAAATGACGCCGCGCCAATTAAGCCGTGAGAAATCATTTGCAATATGGCTCCGTTAATACCCGCGTCTGTCAAAGAACCAACCCCGATGGCTACAAAACCCATATGAGAAATTGACGAATAGGCTATCCTTCTCTTGAGATTACGCTGACTCATAGAAGCTAGAGAAGCGTATACAATCTGAACTGCTCCGAGCAATATCAGCCATGACCCGAAGAAGAAATGCGCATGAATCAGTAACTCCAAATTGATCCGAATCGGTCCATATCCTCCCATTTTTGATGATACCCCAGCTAGTAACATGCATGTGCTGTAATGTGCCTCTCCATGAGTGTCTGGCAACCAGGTGTGAAAGGGGAATACTGGCAATTTAACCGCATAGGCGATTAAAAAGCCTAGGTAAAGAGCAATTTCCAACGAGATAGGGTATGACTTACTCATCAAAACTTGGATGTCGAAAGAGGGTATCCCGTTTCCATAAAAACTCGTAGTTAGGGCTGCTACTAGGAGGAAAATGGAGCCACCGGCTGTGTATGAAACAAATTTCGTGGCCGAATATGAACGTCTTTTTCCGCCCCATAAGCATAGAAGTAAATAGACCGGAATTAGTTCCAGCTCCCACATGAAGAAGAAAAGCAAGATGTCGCGGGAAACAAACAACCCGATTTGACCGCTATACGTAACTGGCATCGGAAAATGAAATAGCCGTGTATTACGAGTGATCGGCCAAGCCGCTAAGGTTGCCAAAGTAGTTATAAAACCCGTAAGTAAAATGAGACTCATGGAAAGTCCGTCGATACCTAATATCCAATGGAAATGAATGGAGTTTATCCAATTGGACGTCTCTATCAACTGGATGGATTGGGAATCGAATTGAAAGTGGCAATGAAAAATATAAGTAATCAGCAAGAATTCCAATACGCAAATGCCCGGGGTATACCATCGAATGATTCTGTTTCCATCGCGGGGCAGAATTGGAAGCAAGAAACTGGCAAGAATTGGAAAGAGAACAATCGTTGTTAGCCGAGGTACATTACTCATCATGGATAAAAAATAATTTTTGATACGAAGGAAACTGGGTGGGCCAATTACAACGACTCATACTCGGGCTTCGCAATCCCGAAGCTTCGAGTACGAGTCAAAATAACTTAATAATTAACTTTCACTGTTTCATTAGCTAACTAGTAGGCTAAACCCATACTGCGGGTGGTTTCAGCCCCTAGGTAGACACGTACACTCAGAAAATCCGTTGGACAAGCGGATTCACATCTTTTACAACCCACGCAATCTTCTGTTCTAGGAGCAGAGGCTATCTGATTTGCCTTGCAGCCATCCCAGGGTATCATTTCTAACACATCCGTGGGACAAGCTCTTACGCACTGGGTACAGCCGATACATGTGTCGTAGATTTTCACTGAATGTGCCATTGAGTTTATTTACTCCTATTAAATTCTTATACCAATTTTTATTTTTAGTGAAAAAGTTGAAGTAAAACTTTTCCCTCTTTGTCCCTTACGCAAAGCAAATACCTATTTTTCTCACCAAGTAAAATATTTTTACTTCTCTCCAAATCTATCTGATCGGATCCCGTTTTTTTTTTTCGAAAACTTGCCCCCCTTTTTAGAAGAAGAAGTTTACTACCTTTAAAATATGATATGGAAGAAGGTATCGAAACAATTTGACAGATGGGGATACCCTAGTTGAAAAAAAAAAAATTGATTAGCTTCATAAAATCACTTTATCTACTTATCAATCACCATTTTAACAAATTAAACTGATCGATACGAGTAGATCTCCTATTTCGTTGAAGAGAAAGGGCAATGGCTAACCCGGTGGCGGCCTCGGCAGCCGCAACGGCTATCACGAATATGGGGAATATCTCCCCCCCTGCTTGCTTATCGTTAAAGAAATTTGAAAATGTAATAAAATTTATATTAACTGCATTAAAAATTGACTCGAGACTCATAAGTGCCCTAACCATATTTCTACTTGTAATTAATCCGAGAAATCCCACGCGGAAGAGGTAGGCACCTAAAATTAGTCCGTGTTCAAACATGATTTATTAAAGTCCCCCCCAAAAATTTTAGTAAGTCAATTTTTTTCGAAACTTTTTTCTATTATTTTTAATCGAGGAAGAGGAAGTTGGGATTAATCAAAAAAATGAAGAATTATTGCGAGACGATGAAGAAGATGACTTCTTGTCAGTTGTAATTGTGTCTTCGTCACGCGCTGGGTTAATTGCTCCCACCAAAGCAACTAAAAGAAGTATCGAAAGAAGCTCGAACGGAACTAGAAACTCACTCAGTAATTTATACCCGAGTTGGTGGATGTCAATCCTGGGTGTGTTTGACGAAAGAATATCCGATTGATTGATGAAACTGGTACCAAACCATTTGGTATCATGAATTGTATTAACCAGTACCAAAAAGGGGACTGCACAAGCTCCTGAAACGGTGAAGTACCCCACGCCCTGGGTGGTGGAACCGGATCGCGTCGGTTTGTCGGTAACCATTACAGCAGACACAATTAACACATTTATAGCTCCTACATAGACAAGCGGTTGTGCGGCAGCTACGGAATCAGCATTCGATACGAAATATGATAGGGATATACGGGTGAAAACCGACCCCGAGGAAAAAGCGGAATGAGCCACATTAGCAAATGATACTGTGCCCAAACTTCCTAGTGGAATACCCAATTCTATTAGTGACAAAATAAATTCGTGAATTAATTCAGATAGATTCGTTGGACACAACTACTTAAATATTTAATGAAATTTCTACCCCTACTTCATACTCTTTCTTTTTATCTTAGTTATAAATAACCAAATCAATCAATTCACCGCTCATAATATCCAATTAATTTGCAGGTGACTAATTAGTCATTAAGTTTTTCACCCTCAAATCTTTTGGATAATAAATTTAATGAAGTCGAAACCACTTGAATTGAAACATCTTGAGATGTAGAAAGAGGTAAACGCCCCAAAGCCGTTTGATCATGATTTAGTTCATGACGATCATAACTGGAAAGTTCATACTCTTCAGTCATTGGTAAACAATTGGTTGGGCAGTATTCGACACAGTTTCCGCGAAAGATGCAAACTCCAAAATCGATGCTATAGCTTTTCAATCGTTTTTTCTTGATGTCCTTCATCAAGATCCAATCCACGACCGGCAGATTGATCGGACATACTCGGACACATACTTCGCAAGCGATACATTTGTCGAATTCAAAATGGATGCGTCCACGAAACCGTTCGGATGATAAAATTTTTTCATATGGATATTGGACAGTTATGGGTGAACGATTTGAATGATCTAAAGTAACCGCGGAGCCTTGACCTATGTATTTCGCGGCTTCTACGGCTTGTTGCCCATAACTTCGAAATTCAATTAGTGTGGAAAACATAGAATAGATGAACCCAACTTGCTACTTGTTTTTAGTGCAGATAAACTTATCTGTACAGGAAAAGAAACAAATATGCTGCTTGTTTCTTTTCCCTTTTAGTATATTAAACAGATTTGACTTGAACTGAAACTGAAGTAGAGGAGGTTAGCCTATTAGCAGAAGTTGAAACGAGGCTGTCAACAGCAAATTTCCCAAAGCAATAGGCAGAAGAAATTTCCATCCAAGATCTAGTAATTGATCTATTCTTACTCTAGGCAAAGTCCACCTTGTTAAGATGGAGATAAATATAAATAGATAGGATTTTGATAATGTGGTGGTGATGCCCACCCCCGACCCCAACACGTCGAAGGACTCACCGCCAGAATCTGAAAATGAAGAATCTCGTCCAATATTTTCAAAGAAAGGTATTGAAGAATCCCATCCACCCAGATATAAAATTGTTACAAATGGCGAGGAAGCCAATGGATTTGAGTGAGAACCAACATAAGATAGACCAAATTTTATTCCTGAATACTCGGTTTGGTAACCCGCGACTAGTTCTTCCTCCGCTTCCGGCAGATCAAATGGCAGCCTCTCACATTCTGCTAATGACGAAATGAAAAATGCTATGAACCCTATGGGCTGACGCCACAGATTCCATCCAAAAAAACCATATTTGGTTTGTGTCTTCACTATATCAACCGTACTCAAGCTACCAGATAAGATTAGTCGGCGGCGACCTCCGCCTCTAATTCGAAACCGTACATGAAATTAGAGTTTCATACGGCTCCCCATCAATTTCATAGAGAGGGATTGATGACGCATGGTCGTCATCTGTGGCTGAAATAGAAATCACCAGCTCAAATTAATGAGATTCCGTTTGCCGCGACAGAAACAAAGTAGTTGCTTCCGAATCTATCTCAACCTCATTTTTTTTTTGCAAATTGCTACCTGTTGCAAAACTTCTCAAGTTCAACATATATCTTTGTCACCCCTAGGTGGAGGGGAAGAAAATTACTTTTAGTTCCGCCTGAAGACAAAGAAGGAATCAGATCGACTAGTTCGGCAATGTACCTGTTGTACCAAGCTCCAGGCTAAAACTGAAAAAAGTCCATATTTGATTTTTTGATCACCAAAACTGCCACGAGGGTTACTTCGTTCCAAACGGTTATCGTCGCAGTGAACAGGACTATACTCGAGACTGAAATTTTTTGGATGCACTACTCAGCCGTCCCTACCGAGACTGAGTCTATCTCATGTGCGAAAACACTAGGGGAAGCAGATAAAAAGTTCCAAATTTCAACCCTTTAAAGATCTTAGTGCTCTGGTTGCCCCCGCTTATTACTACAACCCCCTCTGCTTCACGAATCTCTTGCGCATATTGGTGTTTCTTACCGTTCACTTCCATCTAATCCTAATGGGAAGCGGAAAACGACTACCTGTTCCCGCGTCAAGCCTGGGTGGCGCCTAGGCCTGGGGTAAGGCGGCATTCAATTCACCGCTCGGATATACTTCCACCCCCGTACACGGGGTCTGGGGTTTGAACCCGCAACTGCGAAAACGCCGTTTGATCTCACCCAAATAACTATTTGGTCTACTACTTAATAATATTTTCACATTATCTACTAATAACTATAAGTTTTCATCTATTATTAATGCTTAGCGAATCGCACGTAGGGATGCAGATGATATACACAAGGCCAGGGGTATTTCGTAACTGATAGACTGGGCGGCGGCCCTAAGACCGCCTAAAAAGGAGTATTTGTTATTTGAGGCGTACCCCGCAATAAGGAGACCCAGAGGTACGATGCTTGAGACGGCGACCCAAAAGAAAGCACCTATACCCAGATCAGATAAGACGATATTTTGGTCAAAGGGTATTACCAAGTAACTTATTAAGACTGGTGTGACTACAACGGCTGGTCCGATGGCGAATAACCAAGCATCACCTTTGGATGGAATGATGTCTTCCTTTAACAGAAGTTTGATTCCATCTGCCAAAGATTGAGTAATTCCCAACGGACCCGCATATTCCGGTCCAGTACGTTGCTGTACCCCCGCAGACACCTTTCGCTCGAGCCACACGATTGCTGGTACTCCTGCCGTGACTCCCGTAACTAAAATGAGGGTAGAAACTAGAATCCAAATTGATTCGAAGTAAGTTGTTGCAAATTCTAAATCATTAAATAGTTGAACTAATTGTTTTCCGTAAATTCCAATATCAGTTGCCATTTCAACGATCAACCTCTCCCATAATGATGTCTATACTACCTGAAATTGTCGTAATATCTGCAAGCTTCATTCCTTTTATCAGTTGGGGGAGAATCTGCAAATTTATAAAACCAGGTGGACGAATCTTCCATCTCCAAGGAAAAACATCGTCATCCCCAATCAAAGAAATTCCTAATTCTCCCTTGGGAGCTTCTATTCTTACATAATGCTCCTGTTTAGGCAACTTAAAAGTGGGAGAAGGTTTCTTGCCAACGAATTGGTAATTGAAACCACCCCAGTCTACTTCCTCTTTTTCTACTTGTTTCCTCCGTTGCACGAGACGGAGACGGCGGCCCTCCAAATTTTCATATGGACCTCCTGGAAGAAGTTTCAGCGCCTGTTGAATGATATTTATTGATTCCTTCATTTCATCAATTCGCACCAGGTAACGGGCTAAGGAGTCTCCCCCTTCTTGCCACTTAATCTGCCAATCCAGGTTATCGTAACATTCGTAGTGGTCGACTTTGCGAAGATCCCACTGAACTCCCGAGGCCCGTAATGCAGGTCCAGATAAACCCCAACTGATAGCGTCTTGTCTGCTGGTGAAACCTACCCCCGTTACCCGTTTTAGAGAAATAGGATTCCTTGTAATTAGCCGCTCATATTCATGAATTTTTGGGAGACAATAGTGACAGAAGTCTAAACACTTGTCTACCCATCCATAAGGCAGATCCGCGGCAACCCCCCCGATGCGGAAGTAATTATGCATCATTCGCATACCAGTAACAGCCTCGAACAAGTCATAAATCATTTCTCTTTCTCGAAATATGTAAAAAAATGGAGTTTGTGCACCAATATCTGCCAGGAACGGCCCAAGCCATAACAAATGCGAAGCTATTCGGCTTAATTCAAGCATGATTACACGTATATAGCTAGCTCTTCCGGGTATTTGAATATTTGCCAATTTCTCTGGCGCATTGACCGTCACTGCTTCGGTAAACATAGTGGCTAAATAATCCCATCTTGTTACGTACGGAAGGTATTGCAAAATTGCCCTGTTCTCGGCAATTTTCTCCATTCCTCGATGCAGATATCCCAAGATTGGTTCGCAATCAACGACATTTTCGCCATCTAAGGTAACAACAAGCCGAAGAACACCATGCATAGATGGATGATGAGGGCCCATGCTTACTGTAACTAGATCCAATTCTTTAAGATGCATACCCGTAAATTACTTCCTTTCCAGTAAATATCACAGGATCTAGCTTCGCCAGAAGAAGCTGCGCCAACTAGGACACGTTGAAATATCGAAACTATGCTCGGAAATTAACGTCCCTTTAAACCCCGAATACCCAAATTTTTCACAACTTTGGTGTATAGAGCTGCATTCTCATCGGATAGATAAATTAAGAGACGCCTACGTCTACCCAGTAATTTTCGCAAACCTCTTTGGGATGAGTAGTCCCCGGAGTGTGATTCCAGGTGGGAAGTAAGCTTCAGAATCTGGTGAGTCAAATAGTAAATTTGGGAAGCGGTAAACCCAGTATCTTTGTTCCCACCAACTAGCTGCGCGTCAATAGATTTATATTTATCCGTAGTAATAATGATAATAATTACGATTGCTTGCTTCATCTCAAATCGATTATAAGCTGTTTAGTTAGTAGTTGCAGCAATAGCGTCTTGGACGGAAACGAAGTCCGATTCTTTTAGGTGTGACGCAGTATCATATCGCATCGAGTATCAAGTAGACGTGGGTATCTATGCCTTATCCACGACCAGCCCACAGCTTCTGTCACGACTGGCATTATATATATTGTGTAATTAATTGGAATTACCGAACCGGGGGTAATTCCAATTAATTACGGATATGCTGAAATCTTCGTTTCGCGCCTCATACCCTCTCGCTCTTGTTAATTCCGAATAATGGGATACATCCGAATTTTGAGTATTGTAAATCGGCTCCCAGTGGTAAGGTTGAAGCAGAATCTACCAGTGCAGGCTAATTCCTCGAGACGGTGGCTGGGCCACAAAAATCGTTTAATTTTTTGAACTTCCCCTAGCTCCGAAGGCTCAAATTCTTTGCTACTGCGGGTCCGTTCAATTTTCGATATGGAATCAAAGTTAGAATCGAGGTATTGTGCCCCCGGTTTTGCGGACCTCGACATTAGCAGAGATCGAAGGAATCGGAATTCCCGTCGACGTCGCGGAAGCAGAAGATCTCCGATGTTATAAATGTGAGACCGTTTTCCGTTTACTTCTGTGGCTACAAGTGACAGTTTCGATATATAGGTATCGCTATATATTTTTCCGTATAATCGTTTTTTGGCTCTGTTTTTCAATCTAGACTTGAATTTTGACAGGGGATTAATTATTTTGTATACCAAATTTTGGTCGTCAAACAATATTGGTAAACGATGAGCCGAAAGAATAGACAAGTCATAGAAAAGACCAAGTTTCGTTGTTGCGTTGAAATATAGGTCTAGTAGCTCCGAATCGACATTGGTATTCGCACAAAGCGTAACAAGATCTCGGTCATCTCCTAACATTCTTGCGAGAGCTGTCAGGCTTCTCAAATTTTCTAGTTTCACTTCAGACTTCCACTTCCACCGAAATAGGTAGTCTGCATCTTCCCTTTCATCTAGCATTATTTCGTACAGTTCATCAGATACTTTTTGGAATCTACGACTTATATCTAGTACTATGCCGTAGGTAGTATTATCCCTCAAAATAGAATCTCTTGACCTCCTTATTTTTTTCTTAGAAAGGCCCTTTGCTCTTGCAAAATCTGTAACTAGCCACGGCATCAAATCAAACTTAGAATTGAATTTGATCTCCGAATCAGAAGTGCGGAAATCAAATAACCTATTCACCCCTCCCCTTACTTTGGTAATTCTCGAAATACGGTTTTCGCAGCAAACCCTTTCCGCAGCAGCATCTCGTCGGATGGAAAATTTTTGTATATCTCCATTTCGTACAAAGTCAATGAGACTTTGTAACAGATATCTACGTTTGCGGAGCCTACTTAGATTTATAATTCGATCCCTAAGTAAGGGTTTTCTGGCATATATGGAATAGTTGTATAACTCACCTTCAAAGACGTAACTTTCTCGTCCATTTGCAATTTTTTCTTCGATATCACCGAGTTCGCTCAAGCAATCGGAACCAATCCTCCATCTGTAGGGCGCTACGTCGCGCCACAATGTCAGTGGCAAGTTATATCTAGAAAAGCAATCCAACCATTTATTCCAATTACTTGCGTCTAGATCACACAACTTTTTCAGAAATCCCCATTCTTCTATACACTTCAAAACCTGTTCATTGAAAAATTTCTTTCCAATTTTACTAGTCGCCTTATCAAACGAGATATCCGTGTCCTTACCTATTTCACTTGGGCTTGAAGTAGTTGAGTCGCATCCAATGGGAAGCCCGTAGGAATCTCCCGAATAAGCCAAACATTGTTCAGACTGGTAAGGGGTTAATTTACCATTTCGGCCTCTGCCGCTTTTAACTTTTTCCCCACGACTGCTCTTGCTACCAGTCGCCAATAAATTCAGGTTTAAGCTTTTCTTCACGCCGAGATCCCAAATACTGCTATAGAGATAAGCTTGAGATAACCACTGAGTTTTACCAAACCGTGGCAATCTATTTCTTGGTCTGGAAAAAACTAAATTTGTTTCCCGAGTAGTGGTATTAATTACTTCCATCAGTTGTGTGCGCAACGCGACAAGTTCGTCGAAGTAATAACGGAAATCTCTGTTAATCTTTAGATACGAGATTGATGTCACCAAAAGGTATTTCTCGATTGCCTCTGCAATCAGTATATATAACTTCAAGGTCATTCCTGTAAAACCTGTTAATTCGTCCTCATCGAATTTTACAAAATTGGCGAGGTCTGTATCCTTCAACCTGTAATCTAAAGCTGATTCACCAACTTTAGTTGTTTCAGCGTCCGGTTGATCTGGGTCAACCCCTCCGTTTAATGGATTTGGTAACCCGGTTACGTAATTATTTGCTACAAATTTACTACTAGCTGATTTCTGAGTAACTAATTGCTTACTAATATCACTACCTAGTCGCACTTCCCCGCCGACATCAATGGATCCCCCATTTTTTTGATCAAAACTTGAATTCAATTCTACTACCTCGTCTGCATCGCCCTTAAGTACAGGCTTTCTCTGAATATTATAAGTTGAGGCGGAGTCAGCTGAGACCCCCCCGGCCTTGAAAAATAGGTTGAACTCCTTCAATAAAATTAGACTTGGTTTCAACATTTCCCCAAAATTGAATTTGGAATCGAGAAAACGGTAGGCTTGCTTGGTTCCTAGTGAAAACCCCTTCCTGCAAGTTCGAATCAGTTCCTTTCTCACAGGCCTCCAAAATGAAGGTTGTTTTTGGATACTTCCAAAAGGTATATCTGTCTGATACCCCAAAGCAGTTAAATAAGTAAATCTAGGTCTCTTTTGTTTCAACCTCCGTTTGTTTCCTGATTTTTGACCCTCAATAGGGTGAGCTTTCATATATTTATTCCGAAGAGTCAGTCGTTTTTCCCTGCCATTGGCGTGCCAGGGCTTCAGCCGAAATGGATATACAATCTTTATTTGTATACCTTCTCTCAACCAGCGGGGGGGAAGTTGATCCCGCGAGAACTCCTCACCATCAAACGTGCAATTAATGTGAATTTCCTTTTTCCATCTCGTCCAGTCTTTATTCCATTCACAATTTTGCCGAAGCAATATACGGCCAATAGTTTTAAAAACTATAAGTACAGGTAGCTTTATAAACTTTCGAAATCTCGATTGAAAAACCAGCATGTAGCCTCTTCCATTATGAATGGGACCTATGTCTGATCTAGCCGCTACAGCTGAACGAGCAAGTTTCGACTGACTTAAATTTTTCTTCGTCAACAAGGAAGTAGTTAACTGCTGCCCAAATTGGTAATCCGTCATCTCTTTCGAGCCGGTAAACGATTTTTCGGTCTTCGAACCCCTTAACTGCTCGACCGGCATCTGATATAAAATCGGTCTTTCCATTAATCTAACGAAGAAAGCCGAACGCACTTTCTCTTGAAGTGTTTTCCAGAGCAACGTCTTTCGTCTCCTGGACCGCATGGACCCTTTCAAGAATTTTCGACGGAAGTCAGATATTCTTGCATATCGTTTCACCAATTTTGTTGATCTGGGTTTTCCCTTTGCGAAGGTGAAGCCAACATTCCGTAATTTTCTGTGACGGATATCGCCGTCTGCTCCCGGAAAATCAAACTCGGTATCGAAATATAGTTCGTTATTCCGAGCCAGATTTGCACCCAGATCCTCAATTTTGTGGAGCGTGCGCACCCCTTTCCTTGGATTTAGGGGGCGTCTCCGACCGCTTACCCAAAATCTATTTGATAATAAGATTCGATCAAATTTGTAGCAATTCTCTTCTTGTTTTACATAAGTCAAAAATAATGCTCGATCCTCGGGATCCAAGTTCATTACTTCTTCCCAAGTGACAACAGCCCCGGACGGAGATTTTATCTTCTTGAGAATTTTTTGTACGTCATAGTCGTACAAAACTCGGTTTTTGAACATAAATTGGAACATACGTCGAGCTTTTGCTGGTAGAGTTTCCCACGGTAGGGGATTTCTGCTTCCCCGCCTTAACCTCCCACTGGAAATCCAATCCCCGATGGAATTTTTTTTAGTTGTAGCGGCAGCTCTCCCCCTTCTAATTTTTTCTATCGTCTCCAACTCAGTCCAATTCCATCTAGTAAAACCCAACTCATCTCCCGTTAAAAATGTTTGTGGAACTGGAATCCGCACACGTAAATTATTCATGAAAGGGTCGTAGACATGGGGTACTCTCCTTCTACTCCTACTTATCAATCGAGTCTTTCTTCCCATCGCTTTCGAAAAGAGAGACCCAGTATCCAATAATTTGACTCTATTTATTAATTCTTTTTGAAAGATTTTATTTTTTACTAATTTCCGTAAAATCCAGCCTCGATATGAGGAATAGGCCCCCGTAAATTTATGGGACCCCATTAGAGATTTCTCCAATTATTTCTCAAAAGTTGACAAACTGGGCGACGCTGCAATGCATAACCTCTGCTTCCCATCAGTTAAACACTTCCTGAAGAAATATGTAGATGTTTTTCCCTTGTAAAAACTGCTATTCATGTCGGATCGACTATTTCTAATGAATCGATTACCCCGATTCTCTCTAGAGGGATCGAAAAAAGAGGTAGGCCAAGGCTTGAAAAACCACCACAAAAAATCTGGGTATTCAGCAATTTCCCAAAAAGACAGTTCTTTATCATGAGATTCATTCATGAACTTCATGGTCCAAAAAGGCACCGGAGCTTTACCGAGATAAATCAAAGCGTTTGCCACAAAAACAATACTAAAAGTTGTGTAAAGAGCGCGTTTTACCAATAAATATATAATTGGCGAATCTTTTTTAACGCGAATCAGAAGTAGTTTGGACAAGTAGCTGAACGCTATGTGACCACTTAACCAACCCAGAAAACTAGTTATTACAAATAGTAAATTGTTGCTGTAGCGAAAGAAAAGCAGGTGGGTTAGTCTTGTCAACACGGGATTCGGTAGTAGAATGGGATTCAATATTTGAAACAAGAAGCTATTGAGAAATAAACTTACTATTCGTGAGTCGCGCAACGAGGTGACAGGACGCAAAGTATGATAATTTGGCAAGTCGTTAATTGTCAGACAAAATACAACCATGTAAGGTATTATCACGACGGTTAGTAGATGTGGTTTTGATAGCAATATATAGATGGGTGAGCAATATATTGATGCCGTAGTTGCCAGCTGCGCCAGCATCAAACCACTCAGAGACGCGAGACCACTTATATTTCCCCCCAAAAGAAAGGATCTAATACATAAGATTTGGGAAGGTCCAACAGGTAGTGTCGCGAGTAAACCGTAGTATAGGCCAAATAATATATAAGGGCTCATCGATTTCAGCCCAGTTAGTGACAAAATATTTGATATATTTATATTCGTTGTAGTATTTTTGATGTACGAAATTTTTACCCTATTTGTTTTCATCTCTTCGCACTTTTCCCTCTTCATTTAGACCCCTAGGGGGTATTCCCCACCTCGATATCTACTCCTACGACGCCCATATCGATACCATCTACAGTATACACACGGATGCAAAATAAGACAAATGATTTTGGAAAATCAATGACAAGTTTGGACCGTAAACTTCACCAAAAAAGTTGGGACTTCTTTTTTATTAATATTTATTTTCTTAATCGTAAAGAAAAAAACTAATTAAATGAACAAGTTTTTCGATTAAGAACTATTATATAGATGACTACATATAACTCTTCATAATGATTAGTTACCAACTTTTGATAATTATTTTTTGGTAACAGCTTAATTAGACATCTGCTAATTAGACATCTACTGTTTGTCTCGATAAGCTGCGACAACCTAATATGGAGTCACTTCTACGTCGCAATGGACGAGTAACTAGTTCGAGAGCGTCTCTCGCGTTAACAGATCCATGAATTTGTGCAAACGTGAATTCAACCGACCATTTGGTATCTATATTTCTAGCCTCCAAGGGGTTGGCGTGGGCCATTCCAGTAATTGCCAAGTCAGGTTGTAGCTCATGCATGCGCTGCACCTGACTATAGTTGTCGGGTTTTTCAACAATCCGGGGCGTGGGCTTCTCCATCTTCTCACAGGTATGTTGCAAAAGCAACAGCTCGGCAGCTTGATATCGTCTATCCATATAGGGAATACCTATTTCGTAAACAACCATTCCGCATCGGATTAAAAATCTTGCTATAGAAATTTCCAATAGATTATCCCCCATGAAAAATACGGATTTACCGGTTATTACTTCAAGATAATCACTAAGATTTTTCCATATCTGATTCTCTCTTTCTTCCAGGCCATCTGGTTTTACGTCAAATACTGAACAAATTTTCTCGATCCAAGCACGTGTTCCATCAGGACCGATAGGAAAAGGCGCCCCGACCAATTGGCATTTCCTCCGACGCATTGGTGTTGCCGCCGTTCGGCTCAAGAAAGGGTTCACTCCGCAGACGTAGACGCCTTCGCCTAAAGCGGGAAGTTCGGTGTATTTCTGCGAGGGTAGCCAACCCGACACAGAGATAGACTGACGCTTCGATTCCAAATTCGATTGAGAAGCTACACTTGAAGGCAGAGATCCAAAAAGTACTAAATTACATTTAATTGGTTTACTCCTTTCGCCGGGAGAATTATTGTTTGGGGCGACGTCAACCACAGCAAGCCTAGTGATGTCTTCCTTCTGTTGGTTCGTGGTATGACGATTATACTCTGGACATCGATGTGTCATAGCAGCCAATACAGTATCTTCCCCCTGAGTGAAAGCGTGGTCCAACCCATTTGCCCGTGCAACCACAATCGGTATCCCAAGCTGCTTTTCCAATTTGGGTGCTATGCCCTCCAAATCCATTTTTATTATCTCTGTGGTACAGGTGCCAATCCAGATAATAACACTGGGGTTCCTATCATTTTTTACTCGTAGGCAAATTCTTTCCAATTCCTTTTGATCATTCAACTGAGCTGAAATGTCTCCCTCTTCTGATTCCGCCATTGCGTAACGAGGTTCTGCAAAAATCATGACTCCAAGAGCATTCTGCAAGAAGTAACCACGAGTTTTTGTACCTACTACTAGGAAAGAACTATCTTCAATCTTTTGGTATAGCCAAGCTACGCAACTGATGGGGCAGGAGGTGTGATAATTACCAGTTTCGCACTCAAAAGTGGGAATCTCAAGAGTCTTCATGAAAGTGTTTCCTTGGGGAAGTGTAGATGTATATATCTATATATGTATACGCGAGGATGCAGCTGCTTCGGCATCAAATAATCGTAAAATCAAGCGGAGTATCTTGCTGATCATGCAGAGTATCTCGCTGATCATTTTGATTCTTTCCCCTCCTCCCCGAATTGGGATTTAAATAGAAATCGGAAAGTAAGCTAAATAATTCTCTATCTGGAATTTCTCGTGGTACGATTCCCTCCGGCTTGGATAGAATCTAATCCGCTATATTTGAATAGAAATCACAAACAAAATTCAGATTTGGTTGGCATTCAGCCATTTCAAATAAAGTTTTCCCTTTCACCCTCGAGACACGAATATCTTCAACTAAAGGTAAGACCTCGAGTACGGGCATGGGGCAAGCTTCTACATATTTATTAATTAAGTCTCTCTCAGATGTTCTGTTTCCTACCAAACCGGCTAGCCGCAAGGGGTGGGTATGTGCCTTTTCCCTGACCGATGCGGCAATGCGATTTGCCGCGAAAAGGGCGTCGAATCCATTATCTGTTGTAGTAATACAGTAATCCGCATAATTCGGTGGAGCAGCGAAACCCCCGCAAACTACGTCTCCCAAAACGTCAAATGAAATGATGTCGTATTCGTAAAAGGCATTTGATTCTTTCAATGGCTTCACCGTTTCTCCCACGACATATCCCCCGCAGCCTGCCCCTGCGGGGGGTCCGCCGGCTTCAACACGATCTACCCCACCATAACCTCGATAAATTACATCTTCAGGCCACACATCTTCGTAGTGATAATCTTTCGATTGCGGGGTGTCTATAATTGTAGGTATTAGGAATCCCGTGGGAGTGAAAGTACTATCATGTTTGGGATCACACCCGATTTGTAGTATCCGTTTTCCCCGTCTAGCTAAAGCTATTGATATGTTGCAACTAGTTGTTGATTTCCCAATTCCGCCCTTGCCGTAAACTGCTACTTTCGTTTCACGAAGCTCCAATTCGTGTTCATTTCTCCCGACTATTGTTCATCTTCCCCATCTCTATCTCTCTCCCTTTTGCTCCTTTTATTCCTCAAAGATATTACTTCTTTTTACGAGGTGGGGTAATCCTGCGGCTATTCTACTATGCTTCTTGGAGGGGGGGAAATAGGAAGTACTAATTGGTGATTGATCGATGAAGATCGTGGGGGGCTTGTGGGGTTGACCCCGACCTCGATCGATTGACCCCCCCCCTCTCCCATGATTCGGGGACCCTTCCATTCAAATGGGATTGCTATCGCCGCCGCCTCCTCCTATAATGGGAGTTAGGTTGTACGCGAAGTTTACTTCACGGAATGTCGGAGAAAGCTTAACGTCTTACAGATTCAGAAGCGGTTCAAGGAACAAAGATCTTTGAGTGTGTATGAGACTGAATCCCCTACCACTTTCCCCGGTAGCTCAGCGGTAGAGCGGTCGGCTGTTAACCGATTGGTCGTAGGTTCGAATCCTACCCGGGGAGATTCGTTCGAATCTACGTCAACAATTCCTAGTAATTGGATAGTTGTGTTTCCCGCATACGCCAAATCAAATTGCGTCGGACCATGACCCACCAACCAGTGAGTGATTCACTACCGTGCTTATTTCCAGCTCTAACAATTGAGGAGAAAAAGATTTGTGCGTTCTCACCCCCCCCCCTTGAATACCCCCACCCCAAGGACCCTGCCTATTCGGAGGTCGTTTTTTTTTGGGGGCCCCCACTTCAATTCCGGTGTATTGAGCGATTGGAATGAGCGAGTCAATCGGTTATCGGTTATCTGGGGAGGGGAGTAAATCCACAATTTTCTAAAGTAAGGGATCTATTCCAAGCGTGATGTTGAAAAGCTGTTTTGCAAAATCCCTACGGAATAAGCTATTGCTCCTTCTCAATCTTCTTTCTAAGCAGAAAGACTCATAAAAGACTCATATAGGAAATGGTCTTCAGTTCCTTAACTATTTAAGATGCTACAATAAAATTATTTGTATCAGTAAAAGAAAAATATAGATCTTCCTTTTACTGATTTGGCTTCTAATTCTATTGCTAGAGATCTAGACAGAATGAGGGGTATCTAAGATTTGTTCTATGAACTTTCGTGGAAAAATTGTTTCGCCGTTCGATCCAGTGACGCCCCACCAAACCAGAACGGATTGAATAGATATTAATAAATTTCAAGCAACATGTTATAGATAAGAAAATCCCGAAATGGGCAACGGTTTCGCCTCATCCATTTGTTTCTATGAACCAGAAGCCTAAACCGAAGAAATCGCTCTGGGAAATCTTCTGCTACCACGTAGGAATCAAAGCGAGCGGGACTAAATGTCTGCGGATATTGCAGATGTATATCCATAGAGGAAGTTTCTTTGACGTATTCGGAATCTCGCTCCTCTTCATCCAAAGGGAGGTTATTCCACCGCTTAATAGGTGAGTCAGGTTTCAATTTCGGATTATCTTCACGATATAGAAAGAAATTTCTAATTTTTTTATTTGACATTTTATTAAGGTGCTGCCTTCTCATACCGTAAATGGTGTAAAGCCTCCGCGCCAGTTCTTTCGTCGGCAACAAGCTGCGACGCGAGGAAGGAATGTTAGGATCTGGCTGGAACAAAAGCATGGGGTCCCAGATGAAGCGCCCCCCGGAGAGTCGAGTCGTTTCATCGAATCGATTACAGTGTGTCTCATATTCATTAGATGAGTCACCGGATATTCCCAATTCGAGAAATTGCTCGCGTAGCAACATATTATCCAACCGGTTTTCCAATCTTTTAATAGATTCATCTGTCACATTAGTCGCAGATTTTTCAAAACTGAATAGATATCCGCTTTTCTCACACCATTTACTTTTGTCACCCTTAATCCTATTGAATTCGAAATCTTGTTGGGGTATATAATTCTGATTTTGGTAGAGGAGAATTAAATTATACAAATGATTGGGTTCAGATAATACCCTCATCAATTCATAAGTCCCGCTTCGCAGGAAACGGAGACGCCAAGCCTTATGGGACCAAGTGATCTCACGCGACACTTCCGTCGGACTTGAGTTTATTAGTTCGGGTGACTGTTGCAGTTCGAAATCGGTTAGACTGCTAAATCCCCCCTTTCTCATAAATTTAGAAGAACGGCTTGTAGAGGTTACACCTGAACAATACTTGGGTTTATCGATAGGAACGGAAGGGGAAAGACTATTACTGTGTCGACTTCCGTCTTTACAAATTTCTGAACGTGAGAAATTAGTCGAGAGGTTTTCTAGTACACCACAAGCTAGGTTCAAGTCATTCTCTACGAGTTTGTCGATAACAATGAAATTTTCTTTCTCTCTCATATCCATTTGGAGCGAATCGCGAGCTACTAATCCAGCTAGTATCCCTAGGATATGCGAAAATAGAGTGAATTCACTAGATGTTGATTTAGTTGTTGAAGGTTCCACATACCAGTTAGACAGATAATAAAATCGCATTTTCAGCGCGTTGCGACCAATATATGTATTTGTGAGATAAGTATCTATCAAACTATTCTTTGAAGTAGCTTCCGCTATCTCGTAAGAAAAGATTTCCCATTCAGAACCGGATTCTATCCCATTGCCCATATCACTAGCAGTCGAATGTTGTCTATGCAAAGCTAATTCAATTGCGTCGCTACATATAATATTACTTCTTCTGGAAGTACCTATTAACAACGCCTCATTAGCGAGAAGGAATAAATCTCGTTTACTATAACCCGTAGTTCCAGACCCAGTACCTTCAATAAGAGGAAGAGGCGGATTAGCCTCCATTTCGCAACCTTTGATACGTAATAGAATTGATAATTCCTTATGACGTTGATACCCGTTGGATTTTCGGAAATTTATTAATTAGTTTAACCGGTTCGGAGCTATTGGAGCTGGATCTATCCTCGCAGGTACGTGAGTCGTAGCGACAACAACATTCCTGCGGATGTTGGAATTGCTGCGCCTGTCACCAATACTTTTCAATATTTGGCAAAGTAAGAATTTGGGATCAGCTTCTAGCTTATGATACGAACGATAAATATTCAATTCATGAATATCTTGAATCCATAGTGTACAAGGAGACATCTCTTTCGCCATTTCAAAAACGAAATTTAATCGGTGTACGCTTTCTTTCGAGATGAAATTTCCGCGTACATTATTAAAAAAGGATCGGTTGTATATCAGCTTCTTCAGTGGTAGTTTCACCACTGGAAAGTAGGAATCGAATGCTACATCTCTAATAATGGAAGATCGGCCAGTTTCTATGGGTCCTACTAGCAAAATTCCTTTAGATGGTAATAATCCCGATTGGAGTGAGATAGGTATGTCATGACATGGCATATTTAGTAGACTGCCTCTTCGTCTCGTTGTTACTGAAAATAGAATATTTCTCTCGAGGGCGGAGAAAGCCCACTTCTCTGCAGGATCCAACTTACGGATCTTGTGACTCAATAGATCATTTTGCCAGAATTGAAGTAAGTACGCCAAAACATTAGATCTTTCTTGTGGATAAGGTTCATGAGAAATATCGTTGCTCAATAAATCATAGTTGGAATTCAATTTCGACACATACCTATAAAGAATTTTATTCGTCACTAAATGTTGAGTCAGTAGTTCTTTGTTACTATCTAGGATATCGGAGCTTTCTTTATGAAACATCCATGAATCGAGTTCATTTTTCACAAAGAAGAAAAATATTATATTATTTATATAATTCAAGAATCTATTCAAAGAATAGATTAGTAGATCTCTCGTTGACATTTAGCTTGTCGAAGGGGAATACATTACCTCTTTCAAATAGGATCCACGCGTTGGGTCTGTTAGATATTCAATAGTATTGAAACGTTTCCATGAATGAAAGGAATTGAAACCCGAAACGGCAGACAAAGGGTGTTTGAATAATGCAAGAACAATTAATACTGAAGGAATGAAGTAATAGAAGATAGACCTATTAGAAAATTGAGATACTGACCATCCTCCCGAATGTAAAACCTCCGCTTCATCAGGAATTTCTTCGAAAGTAAGAAGACCTATCTCGGATACTATAGCATTGACAGAATCGTTGTCGAATCTCAATCCTAGGCTTTGCAGTCTTTGGAATAAATAGGCTTTTGCGCCATCTACTACATCCTCAGCAATTCCTTTATAAATTCTAGGAAAGTTATGATTTGAGTCATAACTTATTTTAAGTACTACTTCTGGATATGTTTCTCTAATCAGATCGTAGAAGTATCTCCACCAGGTGGGGGTAAAAAACCAAGGTATGTAATCTCTAAATAAGCTCCATTTTTCACCGACATTGTCTTTCCAAAAGATCCAAGAGACCTTATATCTGTTCAAATCTTTTAATAATTCATTGAAATTGATAAAGTGGGATGGACAAACAGCCTCTTTCCGGATAGATTGATCCGCGAAGTCCGTATCTTCGTGCGCAACCTCCTTTCCAATCGATTCTGCTAGAGATCTCGATGTTACATCGCTGCATAATGGGAGTCTTAGCGACCAATAGGATGTTTCCATCTCTTCTGGTTCCCGGAAATACCTAATAGACAAATTCTTTTGATAGACTCGATCCAATACCAGATTCTTGGGACGAGATTGGGGTCGCCGATCCGACGATGAATCGGAGTTTATCGACATGTTCCCCGAATAAACTCCACCGCTACTGCACGAATATAGAAATGACTCTATCGTTTCACGAGGAGATGAGTTCAAACTCGCCAGTAACCTCTTCAGATCCGAAATATAATTGGAAAGTCCATCTGAATGAGTTACTAATGCTGTGGATTCATGCAGATTAGACAAAATAAATTGAATTGGTGTGAGTACGTGGCCAGCAACCTCCCCTGCTGTTTGTTTCGATAAATTGGATGACAAGGAATCCGACAGTTGGGGATGAATAGATGAGATGATATTAGACGAGATGGTTTCATCTTCGGAGCCCGCATAGAAGTTTTCTAAGACGTTGAGATAACTACTGTTGCATTTCCCAATAAAAAAATCCCTTTTGATTCTCGAAATAAAGTTGCTTCCGGCACAGTTCCGTATAGGTGAGTCGTCTAGAAAGAGAAAGTTTAGTTTATTAACCTGATCGGAAATGTATCTCGAAATATTCCCACAAATATCTCTAGTCGAACCTCTCCCGCGGTTTAAATCATGCAGAAACAGGTTCCGAAATTGCCTCCCCGTAATGGAAAGAGCATCGCTCGAAAATCCTGCTCGGATGGATTCGATGCGGGGCAACCCGAGAGAAGTAGGATTCACCGCGGGTTCCAACTCGGTCGAAGAGCCTACCGATTTCCTACTCACTAACAGTTTGGATTCAATGAATAAACTCTTTTTTCTCTCAAGAATTGTTTTGAGGAAAAGTATCTGTTCGTCAATGTAACCATCGAATAAACTTGATAAAAGATCAAGCTTCATGAGATCTATCTTGTTCAATTTCTCAAGATCTATATCGTTCAATTTTTCGATGCAATAATCAATGGTATGTATCAAAGCTTTCTGGCGAGTAACCTCGGCAACAATCATTTTATGAAGAAAAAAAACATTGAGAAATCGATGAAAATATTTTTCGTTCTGTTGATTGTTACTACCGAGACTGACACCAATATTACTCAGTAATTCGTTTCTTATTATTGATACACGGCAAATTGATTCCCCCGAGTCAAAGACTTCCCCGACAGGGAAAAGAGACGAATCCCCGGTTGTATCGAGCCATCTATGCACGTTTGACTGAACATTTATATACTCATCAATTTGGAAAGTAATATATTCGTTCAATAGGCGCTCTACGTTATCTTTCCATTTCAATACTATTTATTCAGTTGCAATTCTTGTTACACCGGTGTACTCCCCGCTCCCCGTCCAGCCATCCAACCGATATTTGATTTGGAAGAAATATTCAGTAGATAATGCGCAGAAATAGTCATAGAAAAGAAATATGTATGTTGAGTAGAGAGGTATGATTCTATTTCGTCCATACAATCTAACTAAAGAATATATTGAATGTATTGAATGTATGTTACCCTCTTCTTTCAATTAGTTTAAAGAAGTAGTATTTTCACTTCGATTACTTATTTTTCTAGGTGTACCCAAATGTGTTTGAAAATAGTTTGGAAGAATCTCATTGAGGTTGAGGTGTCTGCTACCCGCTAGCCCAAGTTTTTCGCCAGATATTTGAGTAAGCGGCATGTCACCCTTCGTTTTCAATGGAAATCCTTTCCCAGATTTGACGCTATTACTGACGTCAATAACTATTGCCCTACTAAAAATCAGATTTGATTTCTCAATTATCGATAGAAATTCGGTGAGTCGATTTATTAATCCATTTTTCATTTGTGAATAAGTGTGTAGAATGGGAAATTCTTTCCCATTTTTGTCACAATCCAATCCGGATATACAGCCACGAAACGACATCGTTCTTTCACAAGACGTAAATGAAGACAAGTTGGAAAAGGCTTCTCGCTCGAAATAAAATCCCGATCCACCCCCCCGGTGATCTGCTGAATCTCTGGATTCAAGTAACGCCTTGTCATAGGAGTTTAATACTACGGGACTTAATGAGTCGTTTCTCAATTGTGTTGCTTGTAACCGACCCAGATCTCGCTTGTTATGATTTTCCCAAAAGAATAACGAATCGAAATCACTTTGGTTGTTTTTAGAAACTACCAGATAGTTATAGAATTTGAAAAACCTACTTGAATTTCGTAAACACCTATCCCTACAAACCCTAGAAAATACTTGAATCCTCTCAGTCTCATCCTTGGACATATCTCTGCCAAGGAGTGAATCCCTCACTATGCATGTCTTCCACCTACCGGAAACCGGGGGAATCATCGCATCATAACGAACTTGCTTCTCTCTTTTTGCTGAACCTGCAGAAATATCTTCGTTCAAACCTAAGTAGTGGGAAACAGGTATTCCCCTCTTTCCATTCTTTTCAACAGATAAAGATCTCTCGAATCGGGGAAAGCAGTCGCAGGAGAAGTCACCACAATTTTCTGCTTGTTTTTTCCTTACTCCGTCACCCCCATTAATGACTCCCGCTAATACAAAACTTCTTTCGATCGACCTTTTGGCACTCAAGCAATGCATAGAAATTGGTATTGTTAGCAGCATCAGCATCTCCAGGGTGATGCCACTATCTCTTTTTAGTGAATCACGCAGATTGCGTAAAAATAGTGAACTCAGAAATCGCAAGTCAGATAATCTGATAAAAGGTTCATAATTGGGAGATGGACTAATTAAAAATTCTTTGAGATGTTGGTTTTTCAATGATTCGAAGAAGTGGTCTAATAGACTGACTTCTACTAACTCTGAAATTCTAGATGAAAAATCTGGACTTCCTACTCTTTCTTTTGCCACCTTCTCCACCTTATTTTCTTTTTCCATATTAATTCTATGCGGTAGATACTATCTATTTCCCACATTTATTATACCAATACTTTTGAAAATTTCAAGATAGGATGGAATAAATATTTCAAGCGAGTCTAGTGATTTCTGTGAATAGTCGTATCCAAAACTGGAATTAGATCGGGAATTCTAAATTGTTATTATCGAAGAGACCCACACAAATTCCACCCACCTTAACAAATCTTCTCCGTTCCAAGCAGAGCGATAGGATCGAATTACCCAATTCAATTGGATGGGCGAACGACGGGGATTGAACCCGCGCGTGATGGATCCACAATCCATTGCCTTGATCCACTTGGCTACGTCCGCCCCCTCCGTTGATTTAGTTGGCCCCCTCCCCCCCGCCGGACGTGAACGAGATCTATCCGTTAAGCAAGCTAGATAGGTTCTTCGGTTGATACACATACATATTAACTGTATGTATATAACAAGACAATAGAAAATCTTTGAAATGAGGAATGCACTCTCAATTTCTTTTATCCAAAAGATTGGGGTGGGAGGTTACAAACATTCTGCAAATCGGAGTAGGAAACTTCGTAATCTATTAAATCGTAGAAGGATATTCCAAATAGTTTTCAGAATTCAAGATTGGAAACTTATAATCGTGAAATTGTGACAAGCTTTTATCATCCTTTCCGTTCGTTCTACTGCACGAACCTTCACCTCATCGGACACCAAACCTCCCCCTCTGAAGTTAGGAGATTTGGTATCCAGTTGTGCCGCATAACCAGACGGATATTATCCGTTTATAGAAGGAGCTTCAACAGAAGCCAAGTCTAGAGGGAAGTTATGAGCGTTACGTTCATGCATGACTTCCATACCTAGGTTAGCACGGTTTATTATATCAGCCCAGGTGTTTATAACACGACCCTGGCTGTCAACCACGGATTGGTTGAAGTTAAAACCATTCAAGTTGAATGCCATAGTGCTAATGCCTAAAGCGGTGAACCAGATACCTACTACAGGCCAAGCAGCTAAAAAGAAGTGTAGAGAACGAGAATTGTTGAAGCTAGCATATTGGAAGATCAAACGACCGAAATAGCCGTGAGCAGCTACGATGTTGTAGGTTTCTTCTTCTTGACCGAACTTATAACCCGCATTAGCAGACTCATTCTCAGTTGTTTCTCTGATCAAACTAGAAGTTACCAAAGAACCATGCATAGCACTGAATAGAGAGCCGCCAAATACGCCAGCTACACCCAACATGTGGAAGGGATGCATAAGGATATTGTGCTCAGCCTGGAAGACGATCATGAAGTTGAAAGTACCAGAAATGCCTAGAGGCATACCGTCAGAGAAACTTCCTTGACCAATTGGGTAGATCAGGAAGACGGCGGCAGCAGCTGCGACGGGAGCCGAGTATGCAACAGCGATCCAAGGACGCATACCTAGACGGAAGCTTAGTTCCCATTCGCGACCCATGTAGCAAGCTACACCAAGTAGGAAGTGAAGAACGATAAGTTCGTAAGGACCACCATTGTAAAGCCATTCATCGACGGAAGCTGCTTCCCAGATTGGGTAGAAATGTAACCCAATAGCTGCAGAAGTAGGGATGATAGCACCAGAGATAATGTTGTTACCGTATAACAAAGAACCAGAAACGGGTTCGCGAATACCATCAATATCTACAGGAGGAGCTGCGACGAAAGCAATGATGAATACAGAGGTTGCGGTTAGTAAGGTAGGAATCATTAAGACACCGAACCATCCGATGTAAAGACGGTTTTCGGTGCTGGTGATCCAGTCGCAGAAGCGACCCCATAAGCTTGCGCTTTCGCGTCGTTCTAAAGTTGCGGTCATGGTTTTTTTTGGTTTTCAAGAAATAATTAGTGATTCCCCAGGCTAGTAAGCTTGTTAATTTGTAATATATCACAAAAACCTATCTGTGTCAACCGAAATTAATTGAGTCCCCAGAATTCTCGGGTATGGGGGCTTCTTCTCGATATCTCAAACAATTTTTACCCATTGTTTTACAACAAGGCTTTCCGTTTTCAAAAAAAAAAATTAAATTTCTACTCTATGCAGTATGCGGTGCGCGCCTCAATCAATTTCAGTCTCCGAAAAACTGGTCATGCGTCAAGTCAAGCCTTTTTGCGAGGCACTCCGCAACTCTGCATTGGCCCCCCCCCCCCCGCTATCCTATTAGGTTGGGAGGAGTCTAATAATTAACAACCTAAAAAGAAGTAGTTGCCAACCCCCACTGGTGGCTTAGACACCCGTTATTCGCCGTTCACTCCTCACTCAACCATTTCTTCACAGTGTTTTTCGATTCCCCAATAGTTTGTTAGTTTGTGCCCCGGTTCCAATCCACAACGGAAAGATTGTGGATTGGAACGAATCCGAAACTAACGGAAATGAGCAAAAGCTTTGTTAGCTTCCGCAACTTTGTGAGTCTCCTCTTTCTTCCGTATGGCACTACCGGAATTCCTGGCGGCATCCATTGATTCATCACTCGATCTTAAAGCCATACTTCGACCTGAGCGTTTTCGACACGCGATTAATGACCACCGGATAGCCGAAGCTTTTCCCTCTGCCGGTACTACTTCAACGGGAACTCGATAAGTTGATCCACCTACACGTTTGGTTTCTGTCACTACATCGGGAGTTACCCCGCGCACCGCCTGTCGCAGAACAGACAGTGGGTTCCTATTTGTCTTTTACCTAATCCGCTTCATAGCCTGATAAAAAATCTGATAAGCCAGTGATTTCTTGCCATTTTTCGGGATACGATCAACTAGCATATTTACTAATCGGTTACGATAAATTGGATCTGATTCGATATTTTTCTTTCTGTTCACTACACTGCTCCGATGTAACACGAGTTTACAAATATAAATATGTCAGATTTCAATCAATTCTTTTATTTCAATGGTATCTTAAGCTACTATTTTGGCTTCTTCACTCCATATTGTAGGGTGGATCCACCGGTTAGTCGAGGATCTCCCTCCAAACTGCACGTGCGACTTTCATCGAATACAGCTTTCCACATGATTGAATAGAAACTATTCAAATGATTTTGAACCATTTATTTTTTAAAATGCAAATCATATTTACTCATCGCACATTGAGTATCCGTTTTCTCCTATTCCACGGATAAAAGAAGTCGAAGTTTAGATATAAAAGAAGAAAATCTTGCAATTCAGTTATCTTACTAGGAATGTCCGTAGGTTTATCAATCCAATCAGTAGATGTGTATAAAGCCTTCACCGAATCTCCGCAAGTAGTCGTAATCTAAACCTGTTCCAAGAGGAAAAGACGTCCTGAGATTTTCCAGGTGGGAGTCCAGGTAAAACTCAACTTGCTGGAATAGAACACCTTAGACACCAAGTTGTTTCATACAAATAGATAGATAATAATTAATCTCCATCAATCTCTGTAGTAGCAGGCTTCAGTCCCCTGGCAATGCTGGGTCGGCTACACATTTAACATATCAGAACAACTGATACGGAATCATTGCAGTGATACAAGTTGTGACAATGTTCTGCAACGCACTAGAACGCCCTTTTTTGCGATCCTTCACCCCTACAGCATCTAGGGTTCCTCTAACAATGTGATACCTAACACCGGGTAGGTCTTTGACCCTTCCGCCTCTCACGGGGACCACCGAATGTTCCTGCAAATTATGGCCAATACCTGGTATGTAAGCCGTTACCTCAAACTTGGAGGTTAATCGAACTCTCGCGACTTTACGTAGGGCAGAGTTGGGTTTTTTTGGTGTAGTCGTGGAATAGTCGACAGCTCCAATGTCACTATACAGAACCGTACGTGAGATTCTCACCTCATACGGCTCCTCGTCATTCAATTACTCCTGATAAAAAAAGTCCAAAATTCCTCCCAATTGTTTTCAACTACAAATACAAAATAAAAAAGAAAAAAAAAAATAATTAAATCCCTTTCAATTCATTTCTAAGGCTTCGGCTTTGCGCCCCACTCATTTCCCGGATCCCGTTATTATTAATAAGCAACCCAGATAGAAAGATGAAAA